TTCGTCATAGTTAGCAGCTCCGTATCAAGGTCATCATCAATATCGTCACTATCATCAATATCGATATCGTCAATAAGATAACCTTTAGGCTTGTCATCCAGGAACTTGTTCGGAAATACCGTAATGAAAGGAACATAGGAGTTTGTCGCTAGGTATTTGACCAAATAGGATCGTCCAGTTCCTATAGAACCTATCACTAAAATACCCCTAGAAGGGGATAGGGCTAAGCGGAGCGAAAAGGGTTTTCCATGAGATGGGAAATGAGAACTATTAGCCCCACACGAGGTTTGTGAATAAGTGATTGTCTGATAATGAGCAAGGAATATCCGTCTTTCTGCTAAACAGGATCTATTGAACTCATAATTCATTAGATACTTTTTATGAATGTCAACTAAGTATCGTAAGTAAATGGATCCCGGTTGTTCAATCATTTGATAACCAGAGTCATTCTTTGATAAACGATCACTATGAGTCAGACTCAATAGAATTTGATCAATCCTTTTTTCCGTCGTTAAGGTGGAGAACTGAACCAAGAATTCTCTTTCTTCATCATCAATCGAATCACTGTTCGCGACCCAGGATTCTATTTTATCATCAATCCAATCACCGTTCACGTTTTTTCTTTTTCTTATCAATGAATAGATCTCTTTACTTGTACGACTTAGATGTCTCGTATTTCTCGAAAAAGTGATTCGATTGATGGGATTTGGTATGATACTGATGAGATCGATGAGATTGATATTCAAATATTTCTTCTTAGAACGTATTGATTTGACCCCATAAGCGGGACCACCACCCAATAGCATGTTGCCGCCAGAAGCAGAATCCCGTATTTCTTCCAGAGAATCTCCTAATTGTTCCAGAGCAACTAGAAAGAGATTCTTTAACCAGAAAGAATTCAGTTCAGATGTAGGATACCTATCCAGAAGTTTTCGCAACTCAATCATGTATGATGGAATCATCAAAGATTTGATCTTTTCTAACTCTGTCTGTAACTCACTAGAGGCTCGGAAAACAAAGAGAAGATGTGTACGAACGAGATATCCAGCAACAAGAAGAAGGAAAAGAATTGAATAGAGGAACTCCCAAGCATTTGGTGATCTCAGATGTGTCCATATCAATGGAATGGGTGACTCATTATTTCGATGAATCATTTCTTCGGACAGAAGAAGATTCTGTAAACACTTACTCGAACTCTCACTTATCAGATTCCGTTGTGGAAGAATCGACCACCACTTTTTCTGAGGAATTGGCCATGATATATCTGATCCATGCCTAATATCATGAAAAACGGACACAAAATTTTGACTGCCACTTAGGGAATATTGAAAGGGAATATTCAATATCAAATAAATATTGTTTTTTAAGGTGAAATAAAGATATTTACACCCCGTCCAAGTAAGGAACCATGGCATATAGGTTTGGAACAAATTCCATTTTGAGAGATTTGAAAAAGCACTATCTCGTTGAAGGGTTCTACCTATTTCCCCCTTCTCAACGTTTTTCTTTAGACAAAGACTCAGTTCTTTCCTCTTTCCGGACGGCACATATTTCTCAAAACATGGAGTGTGAATCAAACCCATGTTTGAATTGAAACGGAGATAGTGATGCAAGTTTTTCCCTTCTGAATCAGATAGATTCATATCTGAAAGAAGCTGACAATAAGTTCTTTCAAAATTGACTATTTGTTCCTCTATTACAGGTGTTCCAGAAATGTCTGCAATCGAGTAAATAGGAACGGATGGATCGGATCGAATTGAAAAATGGAAAGATTTGTACAAGTTATACGTTTCGTTACCACTTTGTGGAACATTGTTAGGTATGAATATGCCAGATACCTGTGACTCAATTGGTGAAATAGTCTCTCTCTCTCCCAAAACATGTTTTTTTTTACTGAAACACAAAGAAAATATTTTGTTGCGAATGCACAAGATATTTGGGAATTGTGCATACGTAAAATCATAATTATGGATACGGGTCTTTTCCCCATCAAAATGGAATCCTTTGTTACAATAGAACCAGAAGCGATGGGGATGATTCAAGAATTGAAGTCTATTTGCTCTATAAAAAGAAGATATCAATGAACTTTTCTGAGGATTCAACCAATTGTTTCGATCGTGGGATATCATTGATAAATAGGAATCCGTGTTCTCAAAGGATTTCCTGCGATTTTTTCTAGTACGGAATGAGTCAATCATGCACTTTTGTATCTTGTTGAACAAAAAAGGTAATATTGTTCCTGTATTGATTAAAAATTTCGATCTTTGGGAAGTATCATGATCATACAATAAGAAGGGTTTCAATTTATTCAAATAAACGATTTGAACACCTATTGATTCTAACAACTGATTGCCGGGTTGATCATTCAGACCTTTCAATTCATAGATGTGGATTTCGGCCCTATGAATGGAGATATTCCCGAAACTCACAACGAAAAAAGGAAGTGACTTAGATAAAAAGAGAAGCGACTTGGACAAAAGGAGAAGTGACTTGGACAAAAAGAAACGAAGTGACTTGGACAAATCTTGTTTGTCGATAACCTCGGACCAATCAATCGAATATTGATTAATACGTAATCGATCGAACATTACTTGAAAACGGTGTTTCTGCTCAGAAACGAAATGCTCCAAATATTCCTGGAAATTCTTGCTTCCATTGGAGCATTTGTATCTATATACATTAGGATCCAGATTCGTGGATCTCTCGGTTCGAGAAATAAGAGGATCGAACCACTTCTTCTTAATCTTTTTCAAATTGGATAAATGTTGGTTGATCTTATCTATTATTATAGTTAGATGATTCAGAATATCATTTCCTATTGGGTGCTTTTGAATTCCTATGGGATGCTTTTGAATTCCATATGCGAAGTTGGAATCGGGTCGATTCATTAAAAAGAATCGATTCAATACATTTCTTATGTACCCATAGGTACTATATTGGATTTGAATCTGATTTCGGATCAATCTATATTGATGGATCGCCTCCATTATGTTGTTGTGAGCAAATACCGCTATTTTTGGTTTTGGATCTTCCAAATCATTCCCGCAGGAGATCCGGACCGATTTTTTTTTTATCTTTCGATAAAAAGATTCATTCTCTTCATCAAAAATAGAAGGTAGAACCAATAAAGATTTCTTTTTCGATTCATCCCCGGAGTTGAATACCTCATTCAATAATTTTCCGTAGGAATCAATAGACAAGCCAAATTCCTTATTCTGATAGGCTAAACCCGGCTCGGTTATTGATAGAGTGAATAGATCTGCCATTTCTTGAAATGTCTCTTCTAATTCAAACTCGTGGTGCAACCTGTATCCCCCTTTGTTCCGATCATGGAATAGATGAAATAAATCAAAAAATGCATTTTCGTTCAAGAATGAAATCTTATTGGAACTGTCCATATCCGGTTCATCCTTCGGAACCATATCCCATCCCGGATCTGCTGCAATCGAATGAACTGAGGAGGTATTTTGTAAATACGTAATTATCTTGAATATATCAACTATTTCTTTATTTTTCGATCGCCTCGAAGGGACAAAAGAAACACCTTGTTGTTTCTTCAACAATTTCTGATCTATAGTCGACCTCTCGGTAGGATTCAAACCCAGATGAAGTTCTGACCATCTATCAGAGAAAAAAGAACGAATTGATCTTGTAGGATTCCCAAGAAATTCTTCTATTTCTTCTGGAAGCAGATGATTATTCATCTGCTTCTCACGTTCCGGGAATAGCCGAGCCATTGAGGAATATCCGGAAAGGTATTTTGAGAATCGATCTGATTTTATCTCTGTTCGTTCCGTTTGAAGAAAGGAAGTATCTAAAAGAATTGATCTTTCTTTTAGTTGCTGAATCTCTGTTTGATTGATCAATGTGTGATATTCCGAACCCTCATTACTAATGGAATTGAAAGGATCTATGGATTGATCAGAAAATCCTTTCGATTGGCTAGAATCCGTTACTTGAAAGAAAATGGATCTTATGGAATCATATTGAATATTTGACGATACATTCCGTACCTTGCTAAAAACCCGATTCCTGTTTACCAACCACGCATTGTCTAACCAAATCAAATTCTCTCTCGAGACGTTCCTCAAAAAATCCGATTTGTGCCGATTCTTCCCCCCAATAACGAAGAGATCTTGGCGGAATTGCCACATATGAAATTGAGCACAATTTTGCAAAAAAATACCCCCCTTGTTTCTCGAGAGGAGATGGGAAACATGTTCAATCTCGTTTGATTGAATAGTCGCTTCAGCTCCTTGTTGTTTGAAGAAACCCCCCCCATCAATTGGTCTTTTTTCACGAAAAGCAGACATGAGATAACAAATCAAATGTTTCACTAAAATTTCGAATAGCTGTCCCGAATTCAAGTTGATTATGTTTCGCTTCTTACTCGGAGAAAGGCGGTCAAAGAATTTCCAATCATGGTCCTTGCGGATCGGATCATTCGTATAGGATACAAAAAAAAACTCCAGATATTTTATATCTTTCTCTTTGAATGAGATCTCAATTCCAGCTGCAATTTCATTCGATATCTTACAGCTGGAATTCCTCTTTTTTACGATCACATTCCTCCATCGCCGCGAACCCCAGTTAGATTCAGACATGATACACTTTTTAGTTATTGGAAGAACCCAAGTACTTTCTTTCGGATCCATGAAACAACTCTCATAGATCTTTTTCCCTTTTGGAAGATACAGGAGCGAAACAATCAACCTATTGAGATTGGAAGACCAAAAGGATTCTTTCAATGTATAATTTGGGGGTCCAATGGAGCGCAGAGGCTTAGGAAGAAGCCCCATCAAATAGATATTTTTTCTTTCGACCCTATTTCGATTGTATATAAGGACCGCTACTACAAGTACAAGCAGTACTACACCTTTGGTCGTGCAATGTCGACGAATTGAACCCTGTGAATCACGTGAAATTAGGACACTCCAAATTCGGGAATCAAAAAGTTTCATAAAGCGCTCTTGGTGGAAAAAAAAGGAAGTGAAAGATTTCACCGAATCGGGTTGGATCCATGAATCCAAGAAATCGCGAGAATTCTTGATTTCTCTCAATTCGAAGATCCAGGATTTGAATTGATGTCCTCTCATTTCATTGATTCCTCCTAAAGAATCCAAAAGAATCAAAGTGAATTGAATTTGGGTCACTCGCGATGTACAATGACCCCAGTGAAGCATCCATGGCTGAATGGTTAAAGCGCCCAACTCATAATTGGCGAATTCGTAGGTTCAATTCCTGCTGGATGCAGGCCAACGGGGACATTCAATAAGGCTAGTTCCACTGGCTCCGTATCAATGGAATCTCATCATCCATACATAACGAATTGATATGGTATATTCATACCAACCATAACATATGAAGAGTAAGAACTAGAATTCTTATCGATACTGGAACTCGTGGGGAAGAAAGTAGATTTATGGATGGAATCAAATATGTAGTCTTTACAGAAAAAAGTATTCGGTTATTGGGGAACAATCAATATACTTCTAATGTCGAATCAGGATCAACTAGGACAGAAATAAAGCATTGGGTCGAACTCTTCTTTGGCGTCAAAGTAATAGCTATAAATAGTCATCAACTCCCGGGAAAGGGTAGAAGAATGGGACCCATTATGGGACATACAATGCATTACAGACGTATGATCATTACGCTTCAACCGGGTTATTCTATTTTACCTCTTATAGAGAAGAGAAAAGAATTTAAGTAAAAAAAAAAAAGAAAAAAAATACTAAATAACATGGCGATACATTTATACAAAACTTCTACCCCGAGCATACGCAAAGGATCCGTAGACAGTCAAGTGAAATCCAATCCGCGAAATAATTTGATCTATGGACAGCATCGCTGTGGTAAAGGTCGTAATTCCAGGGGAATCATTACCGCAGGGCATAGAGGAGGAGGCCATAAGCGTCTATACCGTAAAATCGATTTTCGACGGAATGAAAAAGACATATCTGCTAGGATCGTAACCATAGAATATGACCCTAATCGAAATGCATACATTTGTCTCATACACTATGGAGATGGTGAGAAAAGATATATTTTACATCCCAGAGGGGCTATAATTGGAGATACCATTGTTTCCGGTACAGAAGTTCCTATATCAATGGGAAATGCCCTACCTTTGAGTGCGGTTTGAACTATGGATTTACGTAATTGGAAGTAACCAATTAGGTTTACGACGAAACCTAGAAATTGATCACTGATCCAATTTGAGTACCTCTACGGGATAGACCTCAACAGAAAACTGAAGAGTAACGGCAGCAAGTGATTGAGTTCAGTAGTTCCTCATATAAAATTATTGACACTCAAGATATGGTAATATGGAGAAGACAAAATTGTTTGAAGCACGGACAAAAGCGGAAGCGACCCTTGTTTCAAAGAGAAGAGGATGGGTTATTCACATTTCATTTGATGGTCAGAGGTGAATTGAAAGCTAAGTGGTGGTAATTCTAAAAATCCCCCCGGGGAAAAGATGTCTCCTACGTTACCCGTAATATGTGGAAGTAGCGACGTAATTTCATAGAGTCATTCGGTCTGAATGCTACATGAAGAACAGAAGCCAGATGACGAAACGGAGAGACCTAGGATGTATAAGATCATAACATGAGTGATTTGGCAGATTTGTATTCCTATATATCCACTCATGTGGTACTTCATCACATGATTCATATAAAATCCATCTGTCTAGATATCATCATATAATATATATATATACATCCGGAAAGCCGTATGCTTTGGAAGAAGCTTGTACGGTTTGGGAAGGGGTTTTTATTGATCAAAAAGAAAAATCTACTTCAACCCATATGCCCTTAGGCACGGCCGTACATAACATAGAAATCACGCTTGGAAAGGGTGGACAATTAACTAGAGCAGCAGGTGCTGTAGCGAAACTGATTGCAAAAGAGGGTAAATCGGTCACATTAAGATTTCCATCTGGGGAGGTCCGTTTGATATCCAAAAACTGCTCAGCAACAGTCGGACAAGTGGGTAATGTTGGGGCAAACCAGAAAAGTTTGGGTAGAGCCGGATCTAAGTGTTGGCTAGGTAGGCGTCCTGTAGTAAGAGGGGTAGTTATGAACCCTGTAGACCATCCCCACGGGGGTGGTGAAGGGAGGGCCCCGATTGGTAGAAAAAAACCCACAACCCCTTGGGGTTATCCTGCGCTTGGAAGAAGAAGTAGGAAAAGGAATAAATATAGTAATCGTTTTATTATTCGTCGCCGTAAATAGGAATATTCAAAATCAAATAAATATTGTTTTTTACTCGTCTTTTCAAAAAAAAAGGGGGGGGAATAATAGGCCGTGACACGTTCACTAAAAAAAAATCCTTTTGTAGCTAATCATTTATTGGAAAAAATAAAGAAGCTTAACATGAGAGAGGAAAAAGAGATAATAGTAACTTGGTCCCGGGCATCTACCATTATACCCACAATGATCGGCAATACAATTGCCATTCATAATGGAAAGGCGCATTTACCTATTTATATAACGGATCGTATGGTGGGTCAAAAATTAGGAGAATTTGCACCTACTCTTACTTTCCAGGGACACGCGAGAAACGATACTAGATCTCTCCGTTAATAAAATAAAGTGAAATAGGTGCTCATCGTTCATTGGCGGGAGGCGAACCTTATCTTATGTCAAAGTGGAGAAAGTGGAAGAAGACCTTGAAAAAGCAGAAGATGAAGAGGAGCTCGAGTACACAAGTACAAGCTTTAGCTCAACGTATATGTATGTCTGCTCACAAAGCACGAAGAGTCATTGATCAGATTCGTGGGCATTCCTACGAGAAAACACTTATGTTACTGGAACTCATGCCTTATCGAGCATTTTATCCCATTTTTAAACTGGTTTATTCTGCAGCAGCAAATGCTAGTCACAATAAAAGTTTCAACGAAGCTGATTCAGTCATTAGTAAAGCCGAAGTCAATGGGGGTACTATCGTGAAAAAGTTAAAACCCAGGGCTAGAGGACGTAGTTATCCGATAGAAAGACCCGCCTGTCATATAATTATTGTACTGAAGGATAGCTCTAAAAAGAAAACAGATCAGGATATATTTTTAGAAACAAAAAATGTATGGAGAGATCCTATAATAGAAAGATATATAGAGAAGGAGAGAGAGAGAGAAAAAAAAAGATGGGTCAAAAAATAAATCCACTTGGTTTCCGCCTTGGCGAAAACCAAAGTCATCGTTCCCTTTGGTTCGCACAACCAAAAAGTTATTACATAGGTCTCCAGGAAGATGAAAAAATACGAGATTGTATCAAGATATATGTACAAAAAAATATAAGAGTATCTTCAAGTTTCGAAGGAATTGGAATTGCACATATAGAGATTCAAAAAAAAATGGACTTGATCCAGGTCATAATCTATATTGGATTCCCAAATTTGTTAATAGAAGGCCAAACACGAGGAATCGAAGAATTGCAGATCAATGTACAAAAGGGGCTTCATTCTGTGAATCGGAGACTTAACATTGCTATTACAAGAGTTGCAAAACCTTATGGACAACCTAATATTCTTGCAGAATATATAGCTCTACAATTAAAGAATAGGGTTTCGTTTCGAAAGGCAATGAAAAAAGCTATTGAATTAACTGAACAAGCAGACACAAAAGGAATTCAAGTGGAAATTGCAGGGCGTATCGACGGAAAAGAAATTGCACGTGTCGAATGGATCAGAGAAGGTAGGGTTCCCCTCCAAACCATTCGAGCTAAAATTGATCATTGTTCCTATACAGTTCGAACTGCCTATGGGGCATTGGGCATCAAAATTTGGATATTTGTAGACGAGCAATAATGGACCCTTCCTTTGCTTGCCATTCTATTCAGTGATAGAACAAAAACTACAAACTATTCCCTTTCACTTCAATAAAAAAAAAAATGAAAAATGAGCAATTCTAATTCTATAAGGTTGAATAAAAATTCGATTGACCTTTTGGTGGAACTGCTATGCTTAGTGTGTGACTCGTTGGTTTTTTATTTAAAGTTGGGATTCAAAAAACAGACCAGCCCCTAACTAATAACTATAAGAACTAGTAACCAACTCATTGCTTTGTATTATCGAGATCCAAGGAAGCAGTCGCCATATGATGTATCGATCATATAGTTGTAGCAACTGAAATCTTTTTTTTTTCATAAAGGAAAAATCCATTTATAGGTTGGAAAAAAAAAATAGAGGGATGTGGGTAACTGGAAGGGCGAGAGAAAGAGAGAAGGAGAATCTCCATGATATATGATTCCAATATGTATGGTCTATCAATCACATCATATCATAAAAGGCAGTGTGATAAAGCATCAATACTGATTCGTCCATAATTAGATGAATACGGTTCATAAGAAAAATACAAATAATAAAGAGCCCCGAGTCAATAGAGACTGAGGAGATTGGCTCGGGAACGAATTTAATTAGGAGCTCCATTGCATAGTTCAGGCCTAGCCATTAATGGAAAAGCTATGGGAACGACGAAACCTGTGACTGCGGAAGATTCTATTGAAAACGAATCCTAATGATTCATTGGGTGGGATGGCGGAATCAACCAGGAACCAATTAATTTCTTCTGATAGGTCATGGGTTCACCCTACGAATGAAGCAAATATGGAAAGAGTCAATATTCGCCCGCGAAACCATTATTGGATTGCAGTATTTTGACAGATTCGGTAAAGGTCAAGGATTCATTTTCAAAAGAAAGGCATTATCCCATATAAATAAAATAGAAATGTCTAGCCGTATATACTATATACTATACGGCTTCCCGTGTGACAGATTAAATATCAATAAATTCCATGATTCAGTGTATTATTCATTCAATAAATACATATACGTAATATTATTGAATCGTTTCATTCGCGAGGAGCTGGATGAGAAGAAACTCTCATGTCCGGTTCTGCAGTAGAGATGGGATTGAGAAACAACCATCAACTATAACCCCAAAAGAACCAGATTCCGTAAACAACATAGAGGAAGAATGAAGGGAATATCTTATCGAGGCAATCATATTTGTTTCGGCAGATACGCTCTTCAGGCACTTGAACCCGCTTGGATCACATCTAGACAAATAGAAGCAGGACGACGAGCAATGACACGATATGCACGCCGTGGTGGAAAAATATGGGTACGTATATTTCCCGACAAACCCGTTACAGTAAGACCTACCGAAACACGTATGGGTTCGGGGAAAGGATCTCCCGAATATTGGGTATCTGTCGTTAAACCCGGTCGAATACTTTATGAAATGGGCGGAGTATCAGAAACTGTAGCCAGAGCAGCTATTTCAATAGCTGCGTGCAAAATGCCTATACGAACTCAATTCATTATCGCGTGATAGGTATGTGAAGGGTATTTGTGATGAAAAATACAATCGCAGATTTTTGGATTTCTGGGCAGACAATATTTCTCTCTTTTTCCTTTGCCTTTTGCATTGAAAGAGCAGATTCAAAAAAAAAAAAAAATGATATGATTCAACCTCAGACCCATTTGAATGTAGCGGACAACAGCGGGGCTCGAGAATTGATGTGTATTCGAATCATAGGAGCTAGTAATCAACGATATGCTCATATTGGTGACGTTATTGTTGCTGTAATCAAAGAAGCAGTGCCCAATATGCCTCTCGAAAGATCAGAAGTGATCAGAGCTGTAATTGTACGTACATGTAAAGAACTCAAACGCGACAACGGTATGATAATACGATATGATGACAATGCAGCAGTTGTCATTGATCAAGAAGGAAATCCAAAAGGAACTCGCGTTTTTGGAGCGATCGCGCGGGAATTGAGACAGTTGAATTTCACTAAAATAGTCTCATTAGCTCCTGAAGTCTTATAAATACTAGTAGATGAGACCGTGATAGAGTATAGTCAGGTCTCTGAAATAGATTACGTTAGTAGATTGTGTCTCACGCATATACCTTTAATAATTCATAAATAAATAAGAAAAAATGAAAAAAAAAAAAAGGAACATGTTGATTGTATCAAAACTGGAAGGCACCCATAATTTTAGTTCGTCATGGGTAGGGACACTATTGCCGATATAATAACTTCTATAAGAAATGCTAACATGGATAAAAAAGGAACGGTTCGAATAGCATCTACTAATATCGCCGAAAACATTGTTAAAATACTTCTACAAGAAGGGTTTATTGAAAATGTTAGGAAACATAGGGAAAACAACAAATATTTTTTGGTTTCAACCCTGCGACATAGAAGGAATAGGAAAGGAACATATAGAACTATTTTAAAGCGTATCAGTCGTCCCGGTCTACGAATCTATTCCAACCATCAACGAATTCCTAGGATTTTAGGTGGAATGGGGGTCGTAATTCTTTCTACTTCTCGAGGTATAATGACAGATCGAGAAGCTCGACTAGAAAGAATTGGGGGAGAAATTTTGTATTATATCTGGTGATCCTTCTGGTATCCGAATTTGATCCGTAACTTGCTATTTGGGAAAAAGAGAGGAAAGACGAATTGTCTACTATTACTCCTCCTCCATTAGTTGATACTTCAAGGGGGTTACCTGGAATGAAAGAACAAAAATTGATTCACGAAGGTTTAATTACTGAATCACTTCCCAATGGTATGTTCCGAGTTCGTTTAGACAATGAAGATCTGATTCTAGGTTATGTTTCGGGGAGGATCCGACGGAGTTTTATCCGGATACTACCAGGAGATAGAGTCAAAATCGAAGTAAGTCGTTATGATTCAACTAGGGGACGTATAATTTATAGACTTCGCAACAAAGAGTCGAATGATTAGGCGGCTTTTTATTTGAATTTAAACATTCCTTTCATGGGAATACAATTCGAGGTTCAAAATTTCAAGAGACTTATTTTCTTCCAAGGAGTATATTTGGAATTAAGGAATAACAAATATGAAAATAAGGGCTTCCATTCGTAAAATTTGTGAAAAATGTCGACTGATCCGTAGGCGGGGACGAATTATAGTAATTTGTTCCAATCCGAAACATAAACAGAGACAGGGGTAATCTTTCTAACAAGGGACTTTCTAAACGGTCCGATGTACAAATAAAGGATCTGTTTTGACATGAAATGGATATATCCGTATATCTCCGACTCATATTTATGAGATGATAAAATATGACAAAAGCTATACCAAGAATTGGTTCACGTAAGAATGGACGTAGAATACAAAAAGGAGTTATTCATGTTCAAGCGAGTTTCAACAATACCATTGTGACTGTTACAGATGTAATAGGTCGGGTGGTTTCTTGGTCCTCCGCTGGTACTTGTGGATTCAGAGGCACAAGAAGAGGGACACCATTTGCTGCTCAAACCGCAGCAGGAAATGCTATTCGTACGGCAGTGGATCAGGGTCTGCAACGAGCAGAAGTCATGATAAAAGGCCCTGGTCTCGGAAGAGATGCAGCATTACGAGCCATTCGTAGAAGTGGTATACTATTAAGTTTCGTACGTGACGTAACCCCTATGCCACATAATGGATGTAGGCCTCCTAAAAAAAGACGTGTGTAGAAAT